GTAGCAAACATTATATAGAATTTCTCTTAGATTCGAACCCATAGCTGATGATGGAACTAGAATAGATATTTTTTGTTTCCTACTCACACGCGCCCATATCCTTGCTTTTCTATCAATCTCTAATTCTGATCTTCCACCCCAATCTGATATTATGGTACCGGTATAGACCGAAATTCCATTATGATCCAACTCTGAACGGTAATAAATACCGGGTCTTTGCAATATTTGATTGATCACAATTCTGTATATTCCATTAACTATAGAGGTTCCCAGGGAATTCATTAGAGGAATTTTTCCAATAAATATTGTTTGTTCTTGCGTATCCCTGCCGTTTTTCCAAATTAATCCCGCGGGCACATATAATTCAGACGAGTATGTGAGTGATTCATACACGGCATCTCTTTCTTTTATCAAGGGTTCTACTAATTGATAAGTTTCCAAAAATAATTGAAATTCAATTTCTTGATCCGTATCTTCAATTTTTGGAAACTTATCAAGTTCTTCCGTCAATCCCTGATCAATGAATCTACAAAATCCCTCAAATTGTATCTGACTAAACCCAGGTATTGTAGACATTCCCTCATTTCCATCCCGGAGCATTTTTAGTTTCCCATTTATCGAAAAAATCCCATTCATTTTCCAAGGCTCATTTCATTTTTAATCGAACCATATAGATTGGTCTAGTAATGAAATGATGTGGATTGATCTAACAATGATGGAATTAAATTCTATTTTGTTTACTGAATCACATAAAATTGGATCTAACTCCATATCATAGATGTAATGTATGAAATACGTATGAGCGGAGAAATAAAGAGAATTCTCTACTCAAAAAAACGGGAATTTGCAACAAAACAAATACAAAAGGAAATGAATTCAAATTCATAAAACATTCCTAGAAACAAATTTATGACGTTTAGACTTATGGAGTCTTGTATAGAATATCAAATAGAATATCAAAAAAGTGATCAAATTTCTACCTATTACTATGATATTAGGATCCGCGGATTGGGTACTAGAAAAGTAAACGGATTCGGGATTTGATCTGTTTTTTCTCTATGAATGAGATGAGATAAAGACAGAAAGAAGCCTTATAGAGTTTACCTTTTTTAGCACTTAACTTTTCAGTGTTCAAAAAGTATTCGCATAGCACTTACCCCAGTTCCACTTGGGGTAACGCGGGTCCGTGCTATGCTATATCATAAATTCTATTTGATATTAAAAAATAAAATATACTCAATGAAAAATTGAAGCATGCTAATTACCTTAATTCCTTGTGGGCATCTCATATATAAATAAGATCCCAGATTAGGTATATCTGTGTAACAATGTAACAATTTTTGTTCTGGGGTTTACATATATACATAATTGTTGTTATACTTGAAAAGGATTTATTATTGAAAATTCTTTATACTGATTTGTTGTGTACCAATTGCGTTTTCTTAGGCCATTAAGGAAACACAATTTGAAATATAAGAAAGAAGTTTTCATGAATTAAGAGTCAACAGTTAACGGGTCCATTTTGATTTGGACTGAATTTTTTATTGTGTGACTCCAATTTTTCTTTCAATAAAAAAGGAGAGAAATTTAGGCGTTGTGTGTTTTGATATTTGTTTGAGATACTATAAAATTAAGAGAAGGGCCCGGCTCCAATAAAAAAACCTCCCTTTTTTTTAGTTAAGGAATATTTCCATCTATTTTTATCGTTTTGGCGGCATGGCCGAGTGGTAAGGCGGGGGACTGCAAATCCTTTTTCCCCAGTTCAAATCCGGGTGTCGCCTGATCAATAAAAACCCGAAAGCCCTTTGCTTGCTGATATAATATAAGTCGCCGAATCCTTGCATAGCATAAGAAGAAAGGAAAGAGGAAAAGGGCTCTATAACTCCCGATACTTGCTTGATTTGAAGAAGCTGGCGATTCAAAAAATGTCAATCCTTGCGCCTGGGATTCCAGGGAGGATTTTAGTATAGGAAGGACTAGTCTATCAAGACTTACATAATGTACTGTCTAATCACTGATTCTTTAATTATATAGTATCTTTAATTATATAGTATATAGTTGATTGGGGACTTGGTAGTTGTTGAAAGGATGTTAGATGCTTTGTATACATACTCGCGAGAATTTATGTGTGCTTAGATATTCAATATTCAATCAATATTGGATGAATAATTGGCTTCGTTCAGAATCTCTTTTTGACTCTGTGCCATTGATTCCATTATTATTAGTAATCAATAATGAAAGAGTTTCTTCATATTCGGGGGCATAATTCACATGGATATAGTAAGTCTTGCTTGGGCTGCTTTAATGGTAGTCTTTACATTTTCCCTTTCACTTGTAGTATGGGGAAGAAGTGGACTCTAGGTTAATTACTAATTGAGTTGAGTAATCAAACTGTATTAATAGTTTCATAATCCTTCTGCAAAGCGTTTTTCAAATATCTTCATTTTTTAATTCTACTGGAATCCAGTTAGTTAAAGTAAAAAGTAATGTAATAGATGACGAATAATCTTTCAATCAAACAAATATTTAAATTAAATGATTCCCATCTTCGTATTTTGAAACGGAATACATATACAATTTTTTACAACCAAATTCGAAATGAAATAGAGTATTTAGATGAACTAGCTCTTAACAGAATTATATATATTACAATGAGTAGCAACCGACCCCTTTTTATTTGTTTCTCGCTTTACTGTTCAAAGAGGAAGTCTGTTATTATGTAGATACGTACTTTACCTTATATCTTTCTTTATATCGAGGGAAACGCCAATAGAGTGTTTGTTTGTCCAACGAAGTACTACGCATACTAAGATCTTGCGTTGGGCGATTCACATATTACGCAACGCATTTTCCTTTTTTTAGACTCAATATTATTTCTGTTTTCTCGACTCACTTACACAGCTCACGCGTTCGAAATAGATGGTATCTACTGCTCTTTTTTTGTACAAGCAAAATTTTCCATGAAATTGTTTGAATCATCTGTCAACGGATAAATCAATTATTCTTTGTCGGAATGCTAAAAAAATGACTAGGTTTCTTTTACATAATCTATTCGACGCCTATACCATATCTTCTTCCATGGATTTGATTGTTTCGGCCGATCCCGGTATCCATATTCGGAATAAATCATAATAAAACGAGTAATTAGAACCGTAAGACATAAAATAAGAGTAAAGGTGGGCATTCAATTATATCATATTTTATATTATATTGATCGAAAATCGGTCTAAACCAAATGGATGTACCAAAGTAAAGAACTCGAATTGGGGTACTATGTATATTACACATATGGGAATTATATGTACATATATCAATATACAGATTACGGAGTGACCTACATTAAGCCATTTTTCTTTATACAGTCCAACTTTTTAATTTTATATAAAAATTTATAGTTATAGTAGCATTATACACTAATAGATAGTGTGGTAGAAAGGTTCCTATATTCCTTTCTACCATACTATCAAATCTCATATACGTCTGATTTTAATTCGCTCATTTTATTTAAGACGTGGAATTTGAATCCCTTTCATTTCTTCCATTATTGATAAGAACTAAGAAGTCAAGCTTGATTCAAATTAATCGTTTTGACTGACCGTTTTTACGTAAATGATAAGTAAAAAAGCAGTAGGAACTAGAATGAACAGTGCAGTAGCAATAAATGCGAGAATATTTACTTCCATAATTTAATTTCATCGTTTTTTACTTCATAATTAATAACTCGGGATCTGATCCCATAGAGATTCTAAATCTTTATCCTGTAAATTCAATGGGAGAAATACATCCCGATGATATTGAATCGGATCAATATCATTGAATAACAATATCTGCGCTATCAAATCTATTCATCATCGAGAATGGAATAGTATAACATATGAAGATCTTTTATCCATACGGAATAAAAACCTAATCAAAAATAGGATTTCCGATCCAATTTAAGAATCTCATTGAATTATTATTCTTTATCCATTCGTTATTTTATATAAAATACCTTAGAATCATATAATATAATTAATAAAGTATCATCTGGCCCATCTTCCGCTTCCTTTTTTTTTTAATCCAACCAAAATACCAAATAGTAAAATAGTAGAAGTAAAATGGAAAAAATAAGAAGAAAAGATCGAATATTTCGATAAATTAAAAATGAACTCTTTTTTTTTAGTTTGTTCTTTCTTCGATAGGACCTTCCCCGGAAATAAAAAAAGATTATTCATTCCCGCACTAAGAGAAGAGGGGGTCTATCTTTTCTTTGTTTGATCTTTCCTTAATTAAAACACTCCTTTCTTTCCTTGAATCGGCCCTGGGACACATATATCCAAAATGAAGTGTGTAGTTTAAATAATATAAATAGATTGTTTCCTATTAGATTAGTAATTTTAGTTATCCAAAATTGGAGCTAGACAGAGGCTTTAATATGAGAAAAAAAGTATTTTATCGAGGTAACTATGTGAAAAGTGCATTTTTTATCGTACAATAAACGAATCAAAATTTTTGTATATACTCTGGTGAAAATATAATATATATATTAAGTATTCGATTCCCTTCCCTTCCATTCCAGGGGTCAGGAGCAATCGAAAAAACCAGACAAGGATTTCTTTTAATCCTAACTAAATAGGGTCCTACCTACAATTGCACCAATTCACATATGCCTATTCCCCTCGGTACTAATTGAAGTAATTGAAATTGTCGCATTGTATTTTATTTTCTCAATAAAAAATCCGAAACGGAAAAAAAGGACCCCAATTAGATCCCACTCTATGTCCCTTGACAGAAAATAAAGAAATGAATTGATGGGGTCATCAGATACTATGTCGGGACTGACGGGGCTCGAACCCGCAGCTTCCGCCTTGACAGGGCGGTGCTCTGACCGATTGAACTACAATCCCAGAGAAATAAGGTATACAGCATACATATTATTAATGATTTGATTAAGACTAGTGTACAATTGTCGTATTGTAACTGTAACAGAGAAAGAAAGGAGTGATTGATAGATTAATATCTACATAGATATGGACTTTAGTGAGAACGACACGGATTACTCGAAATCCTATTGTCAAATCCGTGTTAAATCAATTGCTAAGAAATCTTTCAATGAAAAATATAAAATATTTAGATTCTTTAATTTTAATTCTTGTCCTATATTTTCGGATTATGATATGAATCTAGATAATTCATAATTAAAAAAATGAAGAAAGAATATATGGCAACAAAAAAAAATGAAAAAAAAAAATAAATATTTTATAATTTAATTATTAATATTATTTTATTATTAATATTATTTATTATTATTATTAATATTATTTATTATTATTAATATCATTATTAATATCAATATCATTATTAATATCATTTAAATCATTTAAAATATTATTTAAATTATTTATATTTTTATTATTAAGATAATTTATTATTAATGTTAAAATATTATTTAATATATTTATTATTATATTTATAATTAATTTTATTATTTTATTTATTAAAGTTATTATTTTATTTATTAAAGTTAAAGTAAAGGATATAAAAATATTTAAGTAACGGATATAAAATGAATTCTTAGGCATGACAAATTTATTATTTATTATATTATTTATATTATCTAATCTCATGATGGATCGGTGAATTCTTGGGCCGAGCTGGATTTGAACCAGCGTAGACATATTGCCAACGAATTTACAGTCCGTCCCCATTAACCACTCGGGCATCGACCCAGGAAGAATCAAGTCTATAGACTTATTGATAATACATGATTATCCTCCTTTCCTAGTACCCTACCCCCAGGGGAAGTCGAATCCCCGCTGCCTCCTTGAAAGAGAGATGTCCTGAACCACTAGACGATGGGGGCATATCTGTCCTGCTCAACCTACATCATACTGTATATACTCATAGTATGAATAGTTTTTTGTAATTGTCAATATAATGTAATGGTGTGACTAAATCCGAATAAGTTTTCCACCTTTCCTTTCGCGATTCCGATAGAATTTTTTTCATTCATGGTTCATGAATGATATAGAATCCATATAATATATTATATGGATTCTATATCATTAGAATGGATAAACATTCCTATTATTATTATAATAGTTATATAGGAAAGAATATGTTTTTTATTAGGATCCCTAGTGATTTGTCCAACATAAAAGCCATTCTTCAACCTTCACGCATCGATTCACGCATTCCAGCTAGGAAATTAACAAACGATAGAAAGTTTCGTTTTTTTCTAAGAGCAGAGCTTGGATTTTGGATTTCAGGTACAAGCTGAATCTTTTCATTCCATACATTACATCATTTGATCACATATCAAATATCTTGGATCTATTTCAATTTGTGTATTAATCAAGCGAATCTTGTTGTGATAGGGGTCAATAAAAGAAAATAAAAAAGAATTAGGTTTTAGCCTAGACTGACTAAAAAAAAAAGATATTCCAGAATGAGACACCGTGAGCCTACTGTATGTACCTATGTAATGTAATATGTAGGTATATAATATATGTATATGTCTTCACATTGTCTCATTTAGGAATGGAATAAAATGGGCCCTTTTAACTCAGCGGTAGAGTAACGCCATGGTAAGGCGTAAGTCATCGGTTCAAATCCGATAAGGGGCTTTTTCCACAAAACTCTAGTTTCAATCTTCATTTTTTAGTGGATAAGATAATCGGGATATTTTTTTTTTATTAGAATGAGTTAATTAAATGATTATATATAATTAAATGATTATATAAAAATATAATGAGATAGTTATAGTATAATGATTATAAAGTTGAACATTTGTTCATGATAATGATAAATCACCCCACTTATTGGTAGGACAACTATGTCACTACAGGCTATATTCCTACTCAATTCAAGTTTCATTATTCCATATTTTTGGTTCGAGGACATAGATATTCTACCTACTCAACCCTAATTATGAATCGCCAAATATTCCTACTTTTCCGTTATTTATTCCAATCAAATCCATCATAAATAAATATATATAAGAAATAAAAAAAGGTAAGTGGACCTGACCCATTGAATCATGACTATATCAGCTATTCTGATATTCAAATTTGATAGAGATAGAATTGTAGCCTTGGAATTTTTTTTTCATTTCCGTTAGACTACGTCGCAAGAATTTTGAATTTGTCGATATTTCCGATTAAATCTTTTTTGGATCCTTCATAGGAATAAATTAGTATTCCGTTCCTCCACGCGAAACCTTTATTCCGAGTCACAAAAAAAGAGACGTCTCTTTTTTAATATCTTTCTTTGCTTTGATTCCAAAAAAAGATCGGTTGCTTATAACTATATATATCTATCTATAGTCTATTTATAGTTATAAATAGAATATATAGATAGATAGATCGGGTCGTGGCTTTATGTACCAAATATTTACATATTGATGCAGCCTATATTTATTTTTGTTTCAACAATGGGATGGATAACGAGAACGGATACTAGAAAGATATTTCAAATTCCAGTCCACTATTCTACTATACAGTTATACAGTATATAGTATTT